ATGAGCTCCTCTTATAGATAAACTAAAAAAATCGTTGTATTGCTTCACCTCTTTGCTACTTCTAAATAGAAAATCGATTCAAAAATCGATTCAATTTCGAAATGAATTGTCTTTTTTTAATTGAGATTCCCAATAAACAATAAGAATAAGACTTATTGGAATAGAATTAGGTACTAGGTTTCATGTGAATTGCGAAATACCTCTTTTGTTGCAACACCTCTCCTTTGGACTAAAAGGGGGAAGGAAGAAAGGAAGTGAGTAACACTAATTCCTCATCCTCAAATCAGTCCTTCCCGCAGGTTAGTTTCTCAACGAATAAGTAATTGTGTGGGAACGATATTTTGATATAATGTGAAAAAGCAACCTGCAAGTCCAATACGCGAAAAGAAATATGTATTTCCCCTATTTCTTTTTCTTTTCTCGGATTAAACAAAAGGATTCGCAAATAAAAGCGCCAATGCTACAACCAATCCATAAATTGTTAAAGCTTCCATAAAGGCCAAACTAAGCAATAAAGTACCTCGTATTTTTCCCTCTGCCTCGGGCTGTCTCGCAATACCCTCTACAGCTTGGCCCGCAGCAGTACCTTGACCAATTCCAGGCCCAATAGAAGCAAGTCCTACAGCCAATCCAGCAGCAATAACGGAAGCGGCAGAAATCAGTGGATTCATGATAAGTTCCTCACACAAAAAAAAAAAAGAAATGGTTAATGATACAATCAACCAATGAATTATGACTTAATTATTCTATTGCTAATATTCATCTAGTCAAAATAACTAAAAACTCCAAATTGAAATAGAAATAAGAATATTATTGAATCATTAGATCATTAGAAAGACTTCATCTTTTTTATTTCCTATTTGTAGAGTCTTTCCGAATCAATCCAACTTGAGTTTTTTCATTTCCTTTTCTAATCATTCTTCGATCTTTTTCTTTATTTTCTCTGTTTATTCATTCAATTTACAGTCATAAACGAAACGGAAGGGCTTCGACTGGCATATCATACCTATCTTAATTTAGACAAGTAGGGCTAATGAAATATAAATATTAGTTCATATATAACTTGTCAATATCCAATATCAAATATACATATCTTTCTTCCATAACGTAAACTGCCCATTCTATCTTAAATTCAATCGGATTTTCGAATCATTCTTCGAAACATCTAATCTACAAGAGTTAACTTATAGCCATTGGATTACACATCATACCTGGCGCGACCCCTCTCTACTAACCAACTCCCCTTTAGTTGAAACTTCTCGAAGATCGTTTTTCTATTATCGTAGACTCTATTTGTATATTTAGAAAATAGAAAGAGATTATCCTGATAGAATAGAGTATCTTGAGCCACACATATATTGCCTTGATCTAAGCTAAAAAAAGGACTCTTTCTAAGACTAATCAATGATGGCCCTCCATGGATTCGCCTATATAAGCTGCGGCTAAAGTTGCAAAAATAAGAGCCTGAATACCGCTTGTAAATAATCCGAGGAACATGACAGGTATAGGAACCACTAAAGGTACTAAAGAAACAAGAACAAGAACGACTAGTTCATCCGCTAATATATTTCCGAAAAGTCGAAAACTAAGTGATAGAGGTTTTGTGAAATCTTCTAAGATGTTAATGGGTAAAAGAATTGGAGTTGGTTGAATGTATTTACCAAAATAACCTAATCCTTTTTTTGTAAGACCCGCATAGAAATAGGCTACCGACGTTAGTAAAGCTAAAGCAACAGTAGTATTTATATCATTCGTGGGTGCGGCTAACTCCCCGTGAGGTAACTGTATGATTTTCCAAGGTAAAAGAGCCCCTGACCAATTAGAAACAAAAATAAATAGAAACATAGTCCCAATAAAGGGAACCCAGGGGCGATATTCTTCTCCAATTTGAGTTTTGCTCACGTCTCGAATGAATTCAAGGACATATTCAAAGAAATTCTGACCGCCAGTCGGAATGGTTTGTGGATTCCGAACAGCTATAGCAGCTGAACCTAATAAGATAGCAATTACAACCCAAGAAGTAATAAGTACCTGGCCATGGATTTGGAACCCCCCTATTTGCCAATAGAAATGTTGGCCTACTTCCACACCGGATATATCGTATAACCCCTTTAGCGTGTTGATTGAGTATGATAGAACATTCATATTGTCCTCTGACTGAAATATCACTTTAAAATAAATTATTTTGATTCAACCATCTATTATCTATTTCTCGACTTGTCTACTTGAATTTTATATTTAGGATACCGATTAATCACATAAAATCCCCAGTCGTTTTTATATATTTTTTGAGATTCAGGAATAGTAACCGATTCTATTATCGAGTTTACGAAGTCAATTTTTGATTTTATCTTGAATCAAGGATTTCTTATATAAGCGGCCCTCACAAATTGCAAATACTAATTTGGTAAGAATTAATCGGATTGAAGCTATAGAATCATCGTTCGCCGGAATCGAAATATCTGCGAGATCCGGATCACAATTTGTATCGATTAAACAAATCGTTGGAATTCCCAAAGTAATACATTCTCGAAGGGCCTTATATTCTTCTTGTTGATCAACGATGATTACAATATCAGGTAACTCTGTCATATATTTAATCCCACCCAGATATCTTTGCAAGTGAGATAATTGTCTCTTCAACATGGCTGCATCTCTCTTCGGAAGACGGGCGAGTCTCCCCGTCTTTTGTTCCACTCTCAAGTCCCTGAATTTTTGAAGTTTCCTTTTTGTAGTGGACCAATTCGTTAACATACCTCCAAGCCACTTTTTATTAACATAATGGGATCGAGCCCTTATTGCAGCCCGTGCTACTGAATCAGCTACTTTCCATTTTGTCCCAACAATTAAAAATTGTTTTCCTCTGCTTGCTGCATCAAAAACTAAATCACAGACCTCTGATAAAAAACGAGCAGTTCTAGTAAGATTTATAATATGAATGCCCTTCCGTTTTGCAGAGATATAAGGTGCCATTCTAGGATTCCATTTCCGAATCCCGTGACCCAAATGAACTCCCGCCTCCATCATCTCTTCCAAATTGATGTTCCAATATCTTCTTGTCATTTCTCCCCACACTTTCCCTTTTTTTATTTAATAAAGAGACGAGGTATCCTGAAATAAGTAATTGTTCCAACGGAACCTTCTTTTCTAAGGCGGATTGGCCATTGATACACAACCCAAACCACTAATTTCTTTCTATTTGTTATTATTTGAATTTCTTTATTTTATTACTAAATTAAATAACCATAACAAATACAGAGAAGATAAAAAGGATGAATCTCTTGTATTAAATCCCAGAAATCATTGTTGTTTTGGTCTATCGTGGAAATTCTTTGAAAGACAAGAATCAAATAATTCTCTATGGTAAAACAAAATATCTCTCATTTCTCCCTCGAATAGATTCTTTTTTTTTGTTTTCAAGGAAATGTTCTTTTGTTGATTTGAACGGTGTACGAATCCCTTGAATCCGGTACCGGCAGGTATCATCCCCCCCAGAACAACGTTTTCTTTTAGTCCTTTCAACCAATCGATCCGGCCCCGGAGAGCTGCTTTTGCTAAAACTCGAGCAGTTTCTTGAAAACTCGCTTCGGATATAAAACTTTGAGTATTTAGAGATGCTCTCGTTATTCCCAATAAGATAGCTCGATAGCAGATCGCTTCTTCCAAAGCGCGCCCCGTTCGTTCCGCCCGCAACAACCCAATTAGTTCTCCGGGCAAAAAAACATTAGACATTCCATCTTCTGAAACCAAGACTTTTGATGTTATTTGACGTACAATAAGTTCTATATGCCTATTATGGATCTGCACCCCCTGGGATCGATAAACCCTTTGGATCCTATTAACCAAAGAAATACGACTTTGCGCCATAGTTAGCTCAGCTCCAATCAAGAATCCCCAAGAATTCCCTAGAATTCTTGTTATATGTTCGTTCCAACCATCAATCCTACTTTCTAGATTCATGGATATTGAATCAATCGAACGAGCTTCTAAGACTTGTTCCACTTTTGGAAGACCTTGTGTTATATCACTAGACCTCGATTTTTCATATATAAATGTAACTAATATATCCCCTCCATAAATGATTTCCCCATAATGCCTTTGAACTCTTGTTCCTGGGGTGGCCAAATAAGGCTTAGCCGATCTTATTACTACAGAGTCAAATTGAACAATTAGAACTTGACCCGATTTTAAGTGCGGTTGGTGTTTGGCTATGCATGCATTTTCGCAAAGAAATTGTCCAAGACAAATTTTTGTGGATGTCTCTTCACAAAAATTGTAATGAAGAAAATACCAATTCAATTTTAATGGATTCAAAATGATGTTACTGCATGGATCGGGATTATAAATTCTCCCATTTTCATCCATTAAATAATATTTAAAATTAAGTACTTGAAAGGTTTGTTTTAAATTGTCAAGTTGTAAATAATTAGTTACCAAGGTCTGATTATGAGTTATTAAATAGTAAAATGAAAAAAAATTCGCAAATTGAAGGGCTGTTCCTAAGGGGCCCAATGAATTCCTAATTGGAATTAGGTGATCTTTTTTAATTGATTCTTTGTGATATTTTACACCGTTGAATGTGAATGGACCTATTCGAAAACAATTGGATGATGACAAAATTAGAAAAGGTTGACATTCCTTATTTTTACCCGACAACGTACGAACAGTTCCTTGATTTTGGTTAAATGATTTTTGAAGTTTTGTCTTTGAAAAAATGGAATAAAATGGATTCATATTGGTATGATATGGTCCATCATCATTAAAAAATAAGGGATCATTCCTTTTCCCCATATACGAAAAAGCGAATTTTGCTAAATCGATCCTTATAAAATCTCGAATCATACCATTTGTTCTTACTTCAACAAGGGAAGCCCCGGCCTCTTCGATAGAAGAACTTTTTTTGTCTTGGTTCCAATTCAATACTAAACAAGTACGAACTAATTGAATGTTTGTGTCAGAAATTTCCCGAGTGGCTTTGCCATTTCCATAAAAGATATAAT